GCTAGGTATTTGACCAAATAGGATCGTCCAGTTCCTATAGAACCTATCACTAAAATACCCCTAGAAGGGGATAGGGCTAAGCGGAGCGAAAAGGGTTTTCCATGAGATGGGAAATGAGAACTATTAGCCCCACACGAGGTTTGTGAATAAGTGATTGTCTGATAATGAGCAAGGAATATCCGTCTTTCTGCTAAACAGGATCTATTGAACTCATAATTCATTAGATACTTTTTATGAATGTCAACTAAGTATCGTAAGTAAATGGATCCCGGTTGTTCAATCATTTGATAACCAGAGTCATTCTTTGATAAACGATCACTATGAGTCAGACTCAATAGAATTTGATCAATCCTTTTTTCCGTCGTTAAGGTGGAGAACTGAACCAAGAATTCTCTTTCTTCATCATCAATCGAATCACTGTTCGCGACCCAGGATTCTATTTTATCATCAATCCAATCACCGTTCACGTTTTTTCTTTTTCTTATCAATGAATAGATCTCTTTACTTGTACGACTTAGATGTCTCGTATTTCTCGAAAAAGTGATTCGATTGATGGGATTTGGTATGATACTGATGAGATCGATGAGATTGATATTCAAATATTTCTTCTTAGAACGTATTGATTTGACCCCATAAGCGGGACCACCACCCAATAGCATGTTGCCGCCAGAAGCAGAATCCCGTATTTCTTCCAGAGAATCTCCTAATTGTTCCAGAGCAACTAGAAAGAGATTCTTTAACCAGAAAGAATTCAGTTCAGATGTAGGATACCTATCCAGAAGTTTTCGCAACTCAATCATGTATGATGGAATCATCAAAGATTTGATCTTTTCTAACTCTGTCTGTAACTCACTAGAGGCTCGGAAAACAAAGAGAAGATGTGTACGAACGAGATATCCAGCAACAAGAAGAAGGAAAAGAATTGAATAGAGGAACTCCCAAGCATTTGGTGATCTCAGATGTGTCCATATCAATGGAATGGGTGACTCATTATTTCGATGAATCATTTCTTCGGACAGAAGAAGATTCTGTAAACACTTACTCGAACTCTCACTTATCAGATTCCGTTGTGGAAGAATCGACCACCACTTTTTCTGAGGAATTGGCCATGATATATCTGATCCATGCATAATATCATGAAAAACGGACACAAAATTTGGACTGCCACTTAGGGAATATTGAAAGGGAATATTCAATATCAAATAAATATTGTTTTTTAAGGTGAAATAAAGATATTTACACCCCGTCCAAGTAAGGAACCATGGCATATAGGTTTGGAACAAATTCCATTTTGAGAGATTTGAAAAAGCACTATCTCGTTGAAGGGTTCTACCTACTTCCCCCTTCTCAACGCTTTTCTTTAGACAAAGACTCAGTTCTTTCCTCTTTCCGGACGGCACATATTTCTCAAAACATGGAGTGTGAATCAAACCCATGTTTGAATTGAAACGGAGATAGTGATGCAAGTTTTTCCCTTCTGAATCAGATAGATTCATATCTGAAAGAAGCTGACAATAAGTTCTTTCAAAATTGACTATTTGTTCCTCTATTACTGGTGTTCCAGAAATGTCTGCAATCGAGTAAATAGGAACGGATGGATCGGATCGAATTGAAAAATGGAAAGATTTGTACAAGTTATACGTTTCGTTACCACTTTGTGGAACATTGTTAGGTATGAATATGCCAGATACCTGTGACTCAATTGGTGAAATAGTCTCTCTCTCTCCCAAAACATGTTTTTTTTTACTGAAACACAAAGAAAATATTTTGTTGCGAATGCACAAGATATTGGGGAATTGTGCATACGTAAAATCATAATTATGGATACGGGTCTTTTCCCCATAAAAATGGAATCCTTTGTTACAATAGAACCAGAAGCGATGGGGATGATTCAAGAATTGAAGTCTATTTGCTCTATAAAAAGAAGATATCAATGAACTTTTCTGAGGATTCAACCAATTGTTTCGATCGTGGGATATCATTGATAAATAGGAATCCGTGTTCTCAAAGGATTTCCTGCGATTTTTTCTAGTACGGAATGAGTCAATCATGCACTTTTGTATCTTGTTGAACAAAAAAGGTAATATTGTTCCTGTATTGATTAAAAATTTCGATCTTTGGGAAGTATCATGATCATACAATAAGAAGGGTTTCAATTTATTCAAATAAACGATTTGAACACCTATTGATTCTAACAACGGATTGCCGGGTTGATCATTCAGACCTTTCAATTCATAGATGTGGATTTCGGCCCTATGAATGGAGATATTCCCGAAACTCACAACGAAAAAAGGAAGTGACTTAGATAAAAAGAGAAGCGACTTGGACAAAAGGAGAAGTGACTTGGACAAAAAGAAACGAAATGACTTGGACAAATCTTGTTTGTCGATAACCTCGGACCAATCAATCGAATATTGATTAATACGTAATCGATCGAACATTACTTGAAAACGGTGTTTCTGCTCAGAAACGAAATGCTCCAAATATTCCTGGAAATTCTTGCTTCCATTGGAGCATTTGTATCTATATACATTAGGATCCAGATTCGTGGATCTCTCGGTTCGAGAAATAAGAGGATCGAACCACTTCTTCTTAATCTTTTTCAAATTGGATAAATGTTGGTTGATCTTATCTATTATTATAGTTAGATGATTCAGAATATCATTTCCTATTGGGTGCTTTTGAATTCCTATGGGATGCTTTTGAATTCCATATGCGAAGTTGCAATCGGGTCGATTCATTAAAAAGAATCGATTCAATACATTTCTTATGTACCCATAGGTACTATATTGGATTTGAATCTGATTTCGGATCAATCTATATTGATGGAGCGCCTCCATTATGTTGTTGTGAGCAAATACCGCTATTTTTGGTTTTGGATCTTCCAAATCATTCCCGCAGGAGATCCGGACCGATTTTTTTTTTATCTTTCGATAAAAAGATTCATTCTCTTCATCAAAAATAGAAGGTAGAACCAATAAAGATTTCTTTTTCGATTCATCCCCGGAGTTGAATACCTCATTCAATAATTTTCCGTAGGAATCAATAGACAAGCCAAATTCCTTATTATGATAGGCTAAACCCGGCTCGGTTATTGATAGAGTGAATAGATCTGCCATTTCTTGAAATGTCTCTTCTAATTCAAACTCGTGGTGCAACCTGTATCCCCCTTTGTTCCGATCATGGAATAGATGAAATAAATCAAAAAATGCATTTTCGTTCAAGAATGAAATCTTATTGGAACTGTCCATATCCGGTTCATCCTTCGGAACCATATCCCATCCCGGATCTGCTGCAATCGAATGAACTGAGGAGGTATTTTGTAAATACGTAATTATCTTGAATATATCAACTATTTCTTTATTTTTCGATCGCCTCGAAGGGACAAAAGAAACACCTTGTTGTTTCTTCAACAATTTCTGATCTATAGTCGACCTCTCGGTAGGATTCAAACCCAGATGAAGTTCTGACCATCTATCAGAGAAAAAAGAACGAATTGATCTTGTAGGATTCCCAAGAAATTCTTCTATTTCTTCTGGAAGCAGATGATTATTCATCTGCTTCTCACGTTCCGGGAATAGCCGAGCCATTGAGGAATATCCGGAAAGGTATTTTGAGAATCGATCTGATTTTATCTCTGTTCGTTCCGTTTGAAGAAAGGAAGTATCTAAAAGAATTGATCTTTCTTTTAGTTGCTGAATCTCTGTTTGATTGATCAATGTGTGATATTCCGAACCCTCATTACTAATGGAATTGAAAGGATCTATGGATTGATCAGAAAATCCTTTCGATTGGCTAGAATCCGTTACTTGAAAGAAAATGGATCTTATGGAATCATATTGAATATTTGACGATACATTCCGTACCTTGCTAAAAACCCGATTCCTGTTTACCAACCACGCATTGTCTAACCAAATCAAATTCTCTCTCGAGACGTTCCTCAAAAAATCCGATTTGTGCCGATTCTTCCCCCCAATAACGAAGAGATCTTGGCGGAATTGCCACATATGAAATTGAGCGCAATTTTGCAAAAAAATACCCCCCTTGTTTCTCGAGAGGAGATGGGAAACATGTTCAATCTCGTTTGATTGAATAGTCGCTTCAGCTCCTTGTTGTTTGAAGAAACCCCCCCCATCAATTGGTCTTTTTTCACGAAAAGCAGACATGAGATAACAAATCAAATGTTTCACTAAAATTTCGAATAGCTGTCCCGAATTCAAGTTGATTATGTTTCGCTTCTTACTCGGAGAAAGGCGGTCAAAGAATTTCCAATCATGGTCCTTGCGGATCAGATCATTCGTATAGGATACAAAAAAAAACTCCAGATATTTTATATCTTTCTCTTTGAATGAGATCTCAATTCCAGCTGCAATTTCATTCGATATCTTACAGCTGGAATTCCTCTTTTTTACGATCACATTCCTCCACCGCCGCGAACCCCAGTTAGATTCAGACATGATACACTTTTTAGTTATTGGAAGAACCCAAGTACTTTCTTTCGGATCCATGAAACAACTCTCATAGATCTTTTTCCCTTTTGGAAGATACAGGAGCGAAACAATCAACCTATTGAGATTGGAAGACCAAAAGGATTCTTTCAATGTATAATTGGGGGGTCCAATGGAACGCAGAGGTTTAGGAAGAAGCCCCATCAAATAGATATTTTTTCTTTCGACCCTATTTCGATTGTATATAAGGACCGCTACTACAAGTACAAGCAGTACTACACCTTTGATCGTGCAATGTCGACGAATTGAACCCTGTGAATCACGTGAAATTAGGACACTCCAAATTCGGGAATCAAAAAGTTTCATAAAGCGCTCTTGGTGGAAAAAAAAGGAAGTGAAAGATTTCACCGAATCGGGTTGGATCCATGAATCCAAGAAATCGCGAGAATTCTTGATTTCTCTCAATTCGAAGATCCAGGATTTGAATTGATGTCCTCTCATTTCATTGATTCCTCCTAAAGAATCCAAAAGAATCTAAGTGAATTGAATTTGGGTCACTCGCGATGTACAATGACCCCAGTGAAGCATCCATGGCTGAATGGTTAAAGCGCCCAACTCATAATTGGCGAATTCGTAGGTTCAATTCCTGCTGGATGCAGGCCAACGGGAACATTCAATAAGGCTAGTTCCACTGGCTCCGTATCAATGGAATCTCATCATCCATACATAACGAATTGGTATGGTATATTCATACCAACCATAACATATGAAGAGTAAGAACTAGAATTCTTATCGATACTGGAACTCGTGGGGAAGAAAGTAGATTTATGGATGGAATCAAATATGTAGTCTTTACAGAAAAAAGTATTCGGTTATTGGGGAACAATCAATATACTTCTAATGTCGAATCAGGATCAACTAGGACAGAAATAAAGCATTGGGTCGAACTCTTCTTTGGCGTCAAAGTAATAGCTATAAATAGTCATCAACTCCCGGGAAAGGGTAGAAGAATGGGACCCATTATGGGACATACAATGCATTACAGACGTATGATCATTACGCTTCAACCGGGTTATTCTATTTTACCTCTTATAGAGAAGAGAAAAGAATTTAAGTAAAAAAAAAAAAAGAAAAAAAAAAAATACTAAATAACACGGCGATACATTTATACAAAACTTCTACCCCGAGCATACGCAAAGGATCCGTAGACAGTCAAGTGAAATCCAATCCGCGAAATAATTTGATCTATGGACAGCATCGCTGTGGTAAAGGTCGTAATTCCAGGGGAATCATTACCGCAGGGCATAGAGGAGGAGGCCATAAGCGTCTATACCGTAAAATCGATTTTCGACGGAATGAAAAAGACATATCTGCTAGGATCGTAACCATAGAATATGACCCTAATCGAAATGCATACATTTGTCTCATACACTATGGAGATGGTGAGAAAAGATATATTTTACATCCCAGAGGGGCTATAATTGGAGATACCATTGTTTCCGGTACAGAAGTTCCTATATCAATGGGAAATGCCCTACCTTTGAGTGCGGTTTGAACTATGGATTTACGTAATTGGAAGTAACCAATTAGGTTTACGACGAAACCTAGAAATTGATCACTGATCCAATTTGAGTACCTCTACGGGATAGACCTCAACAGAAAACTGAAGAGTAACGGCAGCAAGTGATTGAGTTCAGTAGTTCCTCATATAAAATTATTGACACTCAAGATATGGTAATATGGAGAAGACAAAATTGTTTGAAGCACGGACAGAAGCGGAAGCGACCCTTGTTTCAAAGAGAAGAGGATGGGTTATTCACATTTCATTTGATGGTCAGAGGTGAATTGAAAGCTAAGTGGTGGTAATTCTAAAAATCCCCCCGGGGAAAAATAGAGATGTCTCCTACGTTACCCGTAATATGTGGAAGTAGCGACGTAATTTCATAGAGTCATTCGGTCTGAATGCTACATGAAGAACATAAGCCAGATGACGAAACGGAGAGACCTAGGATGTATAAGATCATAACATGAGTGATTTGGCAGATTTGTATTCCTATATATCCACTCATGTGGTACTTCATCACACGATTCATATAAAATCCATCTGTCTAGATATCATCATATAATATATATATATACATCCGGAAAGCCGTATGCTTTGGAAGAAGCTTGTACGGTTTGGGAAGGGGTTTTTATTGATCAAAAAGAAAAATCTACTTCAACCCATATGCCCTTAGGCACGGCCGTACATAACATAGAAATCACGCTTGGAAAGGGTGGACAATTAACTAGAGCAGCAGGTGCTGTAGCGAAACTGATTGCAAAAGAGGGTAAATCGGTCACATTAAGATTTCCATCTGGGGAGGTCCGTTTGATATCCAAAAACTGCTCAGCAACAGTCGGACAAGTGGGTAATGTTGGGGCGAACCAGAAAAGTTTGGGTAGAGCCGGATCTAAGTGTTGGCTAGGTAGGCGTCCTGTAGTAAGAGGGGTAGTTATGAACCCTGTAGACCATCCCCACGGGGGTGGTGAAGGGAGGGCCCCGATTGGTAGAAAAAAACCCACAACCCCTTGGGGTTATCCTGCGCTTGGAAGAAGAAGTAGGAAAAGGAATAAATATAGTAATAGTTTTATTATTCGTCGCCGTAAATAGGAATATTCAAAATCAAATAAATATTGTTTTTTACTCGTCTTTTCAAAAAAAAAAGGGGGGGGAATAATAGGCCGTGACACGTTCACTAAAAAAAAATCCTTTTGTAGCTAATCATTTATTGGAAAAAATAAAGAAGCTTAACATGAGAGAGGAAAAAGAGATAATAGTAACTTGGTCCCGGGCATCTACCATTATACCCACAATGATCGGCAATACAATTGCCATTCATAATGGAAAGGCGCATTTACCTATTTATATAACGGATCGTATGGTGGGTCAAAAATTAGGAGAATTTGCACCTACTCTTACTTTCCAGGGACACGCGAGAAACGATACTAGATCTCTCCGTTAATAAAATAAAGTGAAATAGGGGCTCATCGTTCATTGGCGGGAGGCGAACCTTATCTTATGTCAAAGTGGAGAAAGTGGAAGAAGACCTTGAAAAAGCAGAAGATGAAGAGGAGCTCGAGTACACAAGTACAAGCTTTAGCTCAACGTATATGTATGTCTGCTCACAAAGCACGAAGAGTCATTGATCAGATTCGTGGGCATTCCTACGAGAAAACACTTATGTTACTGGAACTCATGCCTTATCGAGCATTTTATCCCATTTTTAAACTGGTTTATTCTGCAGCAGCAAATGCTAGTCACAATAAAAGTTTCAACGAAGCTGATTCAGTCATTAGTAAAGCCGAAGTCAATGGGGGTACTATCGTGAAAAAGTTAAAACCCAGGGCTAGAGGACGTAGTTATCCGATAGAAAGACCCGCCTGTCATATAATTATTGTATTGAAGGATAGCTCTAAAAAGAAAACAGATCAGGATATATTTTTAGAAACAAAAAATGTATGGAGAGATCCTATAATAGAAAGATATATAGAGAAGGAGAGAGAGAGAGAAAAAAAAGATGGGTCAAAAAATAAATCCACTTGGTTTCCGCCTTGGCGAAAACCAAAGTCATCGTTCCCTTTGGTTCGCACAACCAAAAAGTTATTACATAGGTCTCCAGGAAGATGAAAAAATACGGGATTGTATCAAGATATATGTACAAAAAAATATAAGAGTATCTTCAAGTTTCGAAGGAATTGGAATTGCACATATAGAGATTCAAAAAAAAATGGACTTGATCCAGGTCATAATCTATATTGGATTCCCAAATTTGTTAATAGAAGGCCAAACACGAGGAATCGAAGAATTGCAGATCAATGTACAAAAGGGGCTTCATTCTGTGAATCGGAGACTTAACATTGCTATTACAAGAGTTGCAAAACCTTATGGACAACCTAATATTCTTGCAGAATATATAGCTCTACAATTAAAGAATAGGGTTTCGTTTCGAAAGGCAATGAAAAAAGCTATTGAATTAACTGAACAAGCAGACACAAAAGGAATTCAAGTGGAAATTGCAGGGCGTATCGACGGAAAAGAAATTGCACGTGTCGAATGGATCAGAGAAGGTAGGGTTCCCCTCCAAACCATTCGAGCTAAAATTGATCATTGTTCCTATACAGTTCGAACTGCCTATGGGGCATTGGGCATCAAAATTTGGATATTTGTAGACGAGCAATAATGGACCCTTCCTTTGCTTGCCATTCTATTCAGTGATAGAACAAAAACTACAAACTATTCCTTTTCACTTCAATAAAAAAAAAAAAAAAATGAGCAATTCTAATTCTATAAGGTTGAATAAAAATTCGATTGACCTTTTGGTGGAACTGCTATGCTTAGTGTGTGACTCGTTGGTTTTTTATTTAAAGTTGGGATTCAAAAAACAGACCAGCCCCTAACTAATAACTATAAGAACTAGTAACCAACTCATTGCTTTGTATTATCGAGATCCAAGGAAGCAGTCGCCATATGATGTATCGATCATATAGTTGTAGCAACTGAAATCTTTTTTTTTCCATAAAGGAAAAATCCATTTATAGGTTGGAAAGAAAAATAGAGGGATGTGGGTAACTGGAAGGGCGAGAGAAAGAGAGAAGGAGAATCTCCATGATATATGATTCCAATATGTATGGTCTATCAATCACATCATATCATAAAAGGCAGTGTGATAAAGCATCAATACTGATTCGTCCATAATTAGATGAATACGGTTCATAAGAAAAATACAAATAATAAAGAGCCCCGAGTCAATAGAGACTGAGGAGATTGGCTCGGGAACGAATTTAATTAGGAGCTCCATTGCATAGTTCAGGCCTAGCCATTAATGGAAAAGCTATGGGAACGACGAAACCTGTGACTGCGGAAGATTCTATTGAAAACGAATCCTAATGATTCATTGGGTGGGATGGCGGAATCAACCAGGAACCAATTAATTTCTTCTGATAGGTCATGGGTTCACCCTACGAATGAAGCAAATATGGAAAGAGTCAATATTCGCCCGCGAAACCATTATTGGATTGCAATATTTTGACAGATTCGGTAAAGGTCAAGGATTCATTTTCAAAAGAAAGGCATTATCCCATATAAATAAAATAGAAATATCCGTCTAGCCGTATATACTATATACTATACGGCTTCCCGTGTGACAGATTAAATATCAATAAATTCCATGATTCAGTGTATTATTCATTCAATAAATACATATACGTAATATTATTGAATCGTTTCATTCGCGAGGAGCTGGATGAGAAGAAACTCTCATGTCCGGTTCTGCAGTAGAGATGGGATTGAGAAACAACCATCAACTATAACCCCAAAAGAACCAGATTCCGTAAACAACATAGAGGAAGAATGAAGGGAATATCTTATCGAGGCAATCATATTTGTTTCGGCAGATACGCTCTTCAGGCACTTGAACCCGCTTGGATCACATCTAGACAAATAGAAGCAGGACGACGAGCAATGACACGATATGCACGCCGTGGTGGAAAAATATGGGTACGTATATTTCCCGACAAACCCGTTACAGTAAGACCTACCGAAACACGTATGGGTTCGGGGAAAGGATCTCCCGAATATTGGGTATCTGTCGTTAAACCCGGTCGAATACTTTATGAAATGGGCGGAGTATCAGAAACTGTAGCCAGAGCAGCTATTGAAATAGCTGCGTGCAAAATGCCTATACGAACTCAATTCATTATCGCGTGATAGGTATGTGAAGGGTATTTGTGATGAAAAATACAATCGCAGATTTTTGGATTTCTGGGCAGACAATATTTCTCTCTTTTTCCTTTGCCTTTTGCATTGAAAGAGCAGATTCAAAAAAAAAAAATGATATGATTCAACCTCAGACCCATTTGAATGTAGCGGACAACAGCGGGGCTCGAGAATTGATGTGTATTCGAATCATAGGAGCTAGTAATCAACGATATGCTCATATTGGTGACGTTATTGTTGCTGTAATCAAAGAAGCAGTGCCCAATATGCCTCTCGAAAGATCAGAAGTGATCAGAGCTGTAATTGTACGTACATGTAAAGAACTCAAACGCGACAACGGTATGATAATACGATATGATGACAATGCAGCAGTTGTCATTGATCAAGAAGGAAATCCAAAAGGAACTCGAGTTTTTGGAGCGATCGCGCGGGAATTGAGACAGTTGAATTTCACTAAAATAGTCTCATTAGCTCCTGAAGTCTTATAAATACTAGTAGATGAGACCGTGATAGAGTATAGTCAGGTCTCTGAAATAGATCACGTTAGTAGATTGTGTCTCACGCATATACCTTTAATAATTCATAAATAAATAAGAAAAAATGAAAAAAAAAAAGGAACATGTTGATTATATCAAAACTGGAAGGCACCCATAATTTTAGTTCGTCATGGGTAGGGACACTATTGCCGATATAATAACTTCTATAAGAAATGCTAACATGGATAAAAAAGGAACGGTTCGAATAGCATCTACTAATATCGCCGAAAACATTGTTAAAATACTTCTACAAGAAGGGTTTATTGAAAATGTTAGGAAACATAGAGAAAACAACAAATATTTTTTGGTTTCAACCCTGCGACATAGAAGGAATAGGAAAGGAACATATAGAAATATTTTAAAGCGTATCAGTCGTCCCGGTCTACGAATCTATTCCAACCATCAACGAATTCCTAGGATTTTAGGTGGGATGGGGGTCGTAATTCTTTCTACTTCTCGAGGTATAATGACAGATCGAGAAGCTCGACTAGAAAGAATTGGGGGAGAAATTTTGTATTATATCTGGTGATCCTTCTGGTATCCGAATTTGATCCGTAACTTGCTATTTGGGAAAAAGAGAGGAAAGACGAATTGTCTACTATTACTCCTCCTCCATTAGTTGATACTTCAAGGGGGTTACCTGGAATGAAAGAACAAAAATTGATTCACGAAGGTTTAATTACTGAATCACTTCCCAATGGTATGTTCCGAGTTCGTTTAGACAATGAAGATCTGATTCTAGGTTATGTTTCGGGGAGGATCCGACGGAGTTTTATCCGGATACTACCAGGAGATAGAGTCAAAATCGAAGTAAGTCGTTATGATTCAACTAGGGGACGTATAATTTATAGACTTCGCAACAAAGAGTCGAATGATTAGGCGGCTTTTTATTTGAATTTAAACATTCCTTTCATGGGAATACAATTCGAGGTTCAAAATTTCAAGAGACTTATTTTCTTCCAAGGAGTATATTTGGAATTAAGGAATAACAAATATGAAAATAAGGGCTTCCATTCGTAAAATTTGTGAAAAATGTCGACTGATCCGTAGGCGGGGACGAATTATAGTAATTTGTTCCAATCCGAAACATAAACAGAGACAGGGGTAATCTTTCTAACAAGGGACTTTCTAAACGGTCCGATGTACAAATAAAGGATCTGTTTTGACATGAAATGGATATATCCGTATATCTCTGACTCATATTTATGAGATGATAAAATATGACAAAAGCTATACCAAGAATTGGTTCACGTAAGAATGGACGTAGAATACAAAAAGGAGTTATTCATGTTCAAGCGAGTTTCAACAATACCATTGTGACTGTTACAGATGTAATAGGTCGGGTGGTTTCTTGGTCCTCCGCTGGTACTTGTGGATTCAGAGGCACAAGAAGAGGGACACCATTTGCTGCTCAAACCGCAGCAGGAAATGCTATTCGTACGGCAGTGGATCAGGGTCTGCAACGAGCAGAAGTCATGATAAAAGGCCCTGGTCTCGGAAGAGATGCAGCATTACGAGCCATTCGTAGAAGTGGTATACTATTAAGTTTCGTACGTGACGTAACCCCTATGCCACATAATGGATGTAGGCCTCCTAAAAAAAGACGTGTGTAGAAATAAAAATTGAATGGATTGCAATAGAAATAAATGATTCAATGATCTGATCAAACAATAATATTAGTATGGTTCGAGAAGAAGTAGCAGTATCCACTCGAACACTACAGTGGAAGTGTGTTGAATCAAGAACAGACAGTAAGCG